TTCTTTATTTCCGGAACAAATACGAATTGATTCAGAAGATCCAGAAAAAGTTTTAAAATTTTTAATCGAAAGAGTCATAATGGATCCCATCATTCAAACAATATGCGATACAGCCATAATTCCTCCCATGGAAAAAACAACTCGAAAAAAATCGATTGGAATAAATAAAAAAGTCCCCCGATGGTCATACAAATTATTCAGCGAGGTAGAACAACTCGGAAAAACTGCAACAACGGAAGAGGGGGAAGAATGGATAATAGATCATCAAATTCGCTCGAGGAAAGCGAAACGTATAGTTCTTTTTATGCAGGGTCCAGACCCTAGTACCAAAACTATGACGAAGCCTGATGAAAAAGAACAAGTGAATATGATAGATTATCCCTATGAAGCGGATTTTCGTCGAGACATAATCACAGGCTCTATGCGTGTTCAAAGACGTAAAACCCTTACGGGGAAAATGTTTCCCTTATATCCGTATTCCCCACTTTTTTTCGACAGAGTAGGATTTTCTTGGGATGTTCTTTTCGAACCATTCATATTATCAGTAATTGAGATTTCCGACCTAATACAAGACATTTTTCGAAAGGGTATAAAAGGAAGCGTAGCAAAAAGAATAAAGAGGTTGAAAAAACAAAAAAAAATGTACATGGAGGAAAACAAAAGCTACGAAGAAATTCAAAAAGAAGTCAATGAAATGGAAAAGGGGCGGGACGGGCAGACGGAAATGGAACGAATAGAAAGGACACGAGAAAGAATATCAGAACTCTATGATATCCTTATTTATGCTCATGGAATAAGAGCTTTTATTTTACTAATTCAGTCGAGGCTTAGACAATCTATTGTATTACCTTCATTGATACTAGCTAAAAATATTGTCCGTTTCTTATTACGCCAAGAGTCCGAGTGGGAGCAGGATATAAGGGAGATGAATAAAGAAGTGTATGTTATATGCACCTATAATGGTATGCCATTACAAAAACCAGGAAGAAACGGAATTTTTCCTAAAAACTGGGCCACAGAGGGTATACAACTAATGATACGATTTCCTTTCCGTCTGAAACCTTGGCACCGATCTAAGATACGACCTTCTCGTAGGGATCCAAAGCCAAAGCAGGAAAGTCCTGCTGCTTTTTTAACGATTTGGGGACTAGAAACTGACCGTCCTTTTGGTTCTCCTCTCGTAGGACTTGGTATTTTGTTTTGTTATTATTTTGGACCCCCTTTGAAAAAACTCCAAAAAACAACTATAAAATGGCGTTTTCGAGTTCTAAAAAGTTTCAAAGAAAGAACAAAATTTTTGTTTCTAAAGGTCCAAAAAGAACCAAAAAAATTGAGAGAGGATTCGAGTGAAATAAAAAAAGATTCTATAATCAATAATCAGATTATTCATGAATCAGCCATTCAAACCCGACCTATGGATTGGACAAATTATTCACTGACAGAAATCAAAATGAAAGATCTGACTGATAGAACAAGCACAATCAGAAATCAAATCGAAAGAATTACAAAAGACAAGAAAAATGGATTTCGAACTCTAACGATAAATATTAGTCCTAACAAAACAAGTTATGGTGCTCAAAAATTAGCACCACTAAAAAATATTTTTCAGATATTAAAAAGAAGAAATGATCGATTAATCCGTAAATCACATTTTTTTTTAAAATGGATCGTGGAAAGGATATACACGGATATCCTTCTAGAGAGCTTTCCATATATCATTAATCGTCTTATTAATAGTCTTTATAGGCCCATGATCATTATAAAACTTTTTCGTAAATTCAAAAAAAAAAAAAATTTTGATACAAAAGATAAAAAGATAATTGAGCGTATTTCAACTATACAAAAAAAACTTTCACCTTCTCGTATTCGTCATAAGATTCAGACGAAGTCGGAGGTTTCTTTTAAATTATCCCTAGTGTCACAGGCCTATGTATTTTACAAATTATCACAAACCCAGGTTATTAACTTGTATAAGTTAAGATCTGTCCTTCAATATGACGGAGCATCTTTATTTCTTAAGAATGAAATAAAAGATTATTTTCGAAGACAAGGAATAATTTCTTCCGAATTAAAGCATAAGAAACTTCAGAATTCTGGAATGAATCAATGGAAAAATTGGTTAAAGAGTCATTATCCGTACGATTTATCTGAGCGAAAATGGTCTAAATTAGTACCGCAAAAATGGCGAAATAGAGTCAATCAACATTGTAGGGTTGAAAATCCAAATTTAATCAAACGGGATTCATCTGAAAGAGAGGAAAAGGTTTCGTTATTGCTAAATAAAAACGATCATTTTCAAAAAATGTATAGATATGATCTTTTAGCATATCAATCGATTTATTATGAAGATAAGAAGGACTCATATAATTACAACATACATAAACCGAAATTTGTTGATATGGGGGGGAGTATCCCTATTACTAATTTTATAAGAAAAGATTTTTTTATGTATATAAAAAATCCAGATAGAAAATATTTTGATACGAAAGGTCTTTCTTATCTCAAAATTAATAAAGATAAAGAAATCAACCCATCCAATCAAAAAAAGAAAAGAAACCCTTTTGATTGGATGGGAATGAATGAAGAAAGACTAAATCGTCCTGTATCGAAGCCGATACCTTGGTTATTCCCACAATTTGAGTTATTTTTAAATGTATATAAAATGAAACCCGGGTTTATACCAATTCATTCACTTATTTTTCATTTTAATGAAGATGTTAGTCAAAATCAAAATATCACTCAAAATAAAAAAGGGGATCTTATACTATCAAATGAAAAAAAATCTTTTGAATTAGAGAATCAAGAAGAAAAAAAAACCATAGGTCAAAAAGAAAAAAAAACCATAGGTCAAAGAGATCTTGCATCAGATGCCCAAAACCGAGGGAACCCCCAATCTGTTCTCTCAAACCGACAAAAATTTATGGAAGAACTTTATACGAAATCAGATATGAAAATGGGTAGAACGAAAAATCAACCCAAAAGTATTTGGACTTGGGAAATAGACTTAGATGCGTTCATGAAAGGATCTTTTGCTTTGCAATTGAAATGGCTGCTGAGTCCTTTGACTATGGAATTATTCGATTATGCGCTGGCCGTACTTGAATGGGAAAAGGAAAGCAGAATGACAACAAAGTTTGGTTTCGGCTTGATTAAGAAGGAGGAGTTAACTCTGGATCCAATGCTAATCCGGGATTTGAATCTTTCAAAAATCCTAAAAGAGGGAATATTTATTATCGAACCAGTTCGTATACCTGTAAAACATAATGTAGAATTTATTATGTATCAAACCATAAGGATTTCTTTGGTTCATGAGATTAAACAAAAAAATAATCAAAAAAGATATAGAGAAAATATGGATAAGAATCATTTTGAGGAATCTATTGCAAGACATCAAATGCTGACGAAAAATAGAAACAAAAATCATTATGATTTGCTTGTTCCTGAAAATATTTTATCGTCTAGACGGCGTAGAGAATTGAGAATTCTAAGTTGTTTCAATTCAAGGAATACTAATTGTGTGGATAAAAATGCAGTATTTTGCAATGGGAACAAGGTAAAAACCTGTGGTCAATTTTTGGATGAAAGCAAAGATCTTGATAGAGATAAAATGAAATTAATTCAATTTAAATTCTTTCTTTGGCCCAATTATCGATTAGAAGATTTAGCTTGTATGAATCGCTATTGGTTTGATACTAATAATGGTAGTCGTTTCAGTATATTAAGGATACATATGTATCCACGATTGAAAATTGATTGATGATACAATTGTCTTATATATCCCCTACCATATATATATATATGGTGGATAAAAAGCAGCGCACATGCCTTGTCTTACATCCTGTTTTGATACATTGAATACTAATTCAATGGCGTATCAATTCGATCATAAAATGAATCAATAAGGAAATTCGGATTGATTATTGTGTATACCAGATCAAAATACCTCGCATTATTATTACTGATCAGTAAAATTCATATTAATATTCGTAAAATAAAAATAGTAAATTAATAAAAAAATTGACGCATATAATAAATACAAAAAAAGTTATGAAAAATAATTCGGTTATTTCACAAGAAGAAAAGAAGGGATCTGCTGCATTTCAAGTCTTTGGTTTCACCAACAAGATACGTAGACTTAGCGCGCATTTGGAATTACACAAAAAAGACTATTCCTCTCAGAGAGGTCTACGGAAAATTTTGGGAAAACGTCAACGACTTCTGGCTTATTTTTCAAAAAAAAATAGAGTACGTTATAAAGAATTAATCAGTCAATTGAATATTCGAGAGATAAAAAGATAAAAAACGTTAATTTTAACAAAAATTCTCTTTAATGTATTCAATTTTGATGAACTTCTTTTAGTTTTCAGCAATTCATGTAAGAAGAAATAAGGAAAAACTTATGACTGGACCAATTACAAGAAAAGATCTAATGATAGTCAATATGGGGCCTCAGCACCCATCAATGCATGGCGTTCTTCGACTCATTGTTACTTTAGACGGCGAAGATGTTATTGACTGCGAACCCGTATTAGGTTATTTGCACAGAGGAATGGAAAAAATTGCCGAAAACCGAACAATTATCCAATATTTACCTTATGTAACACGTTGGGATTATTTAGCTACTATGTTTACAGAAGCAATAACTATAAATGCACCAGAACAATTAGGAAATATTCAAGTACCTAAAAGGGCTAGCTATATCCGAGTTATTATGTTGGAGTTGAGTCGTATAGCTTCTCATTTATTATGGCTTGGACCTTTTATGGCAGATATTGGTGCCCAGACTCCCTTCTTCTACATTTTCAGAGAAAGAGAGTTGATATATGATTTATTCGAAGCTGCCACTGGCATGAGAATGATGCATAATTTTTTTCGTATAGGAGGAATCGCTGCCGATTTACCTTACGGCTGGATAGATAAATGTTTGGATTTCTGTGAGTATTTTTTACCTGCAATTGCAGAATATGAAACGCTTATTACGAGAAATCCTATTTTTTTAGAACGAGTGGAAGGGGTGGGCATCATTGGCGAAGAAGAGGCAATAAATTGGGGGTTGTCAGGCCCCATGTTACGAGCTTCCGGAATACAATGGGATCTTCGTAAAATTGATCATTATGAATCTTATGAAGAATTTGATTGGGAAGTTCAATGGCAGAAGGAGGGCGATTCATTAGCTCGTTATTTAACCCGAATTGGCGAAATGGCGGAATCCATAAAAATAATTCAGCAAGCTCTAGAAGGAATTCCGGGGGGACCCTATGAGAATTTAGAAATCCGACGCTGTAATAAAGGACGAGATCCTGAGTGGAATAATTTTGAATACAGATTCATTAGTAAAAAGCCTTCCCCCACCTTTGAGTTATCGCAACAAGAGCTTTATGTAAGAGTCGAAGCCCCAAAGGGCGAGTTGGGAATTTTTTTGATAGGAGATCGGAGTGCTTTTCCGTGGCGCTGGAAAATTCGCCCGCCGGGTTTTATCAACTTGCAAATTCTTCCTCAGTTAGTTAAAAGAATGAAATTGGCTGATATTATGACAATACTAGGTAGCATCGATATAATTATGGGAGAAATTGATCGTTGAAATGATAATTGATACAACAGGAGTACAAGCTATAAATTCTTTGTCTATATTGGAATACTTAAAAGAAGTTTATGGGACTATATGGATGTTTCTCCCTATTGTGATTCTTATTTTTGGAATCACAATAGGTGTACTAGTAATTGTGTGGTTAGAAAGACAAATATCCGCAGGAATACAACAACGTATTGGACCTGAATATGCTGGCCCCTTTGGAATTCTTCAAGCTCTAGCAGATGGAACAAAACTACTTTTCAAAGAGAACCTTCTTCCATCACGAGGAGATAGAGGTTTATTTAATGTTGGACCTTCCATAGCAGTCATCTCAATTCTACTCAGTTATTCGGTAATTCCTTTTAGCTATCGACTTATTCTAGTCGATCTTAGTAATGGTGTTTTTTTATGGATCGCCATTTCCAGTATTGCTCCCATTGGACTTCTTATGTCAGGATATGGATCAAATAATAAATATTCCTTTTTAGGTGGTCTACGGGCTGCTGCCCAATCCATTAGTTATGAAATACCATTAACTCTATGTGTGTTATCAATATCTCTACGTGTGATTCGTTGAGGCATAAATTTTCCACAATTTAGTTCTTTTCTAAGAATGCACTAAAATACATTGAATAGATACCTTTCTTTTTTATTCAACTTTCGTGTTGATGAATTAAACCAGATAGTTAAATGAGTGAAAGAAAACAGCTTCGAAATTTGCAGTAAAAAAATTGAGTCTCATTTCCTATGTACAAGAATTCCGCCAAAGTTAATATAAGTAAATAGAAGCAGTAAAGAAAAACTATTTATATTTACCCCAAGACTGGTTGATTAGTTATCATGGCTTGAAGCGGGTTAAACAAATCCATTCTTTAGAGTTCGTGCTATCGTTTGTATGTATTCTTATACATGATACGAAGTCGCGAAAAGATTGAGCAAAACTGAATGGATGGTTAGGAACACCAAGGTACACAAAGGGTTAGTAATAGAGATTTTCTTTCTAAGTTATGGGAAAAATTCCACCTAAACGAAATACTAATTGGGGCTTTAAATTTGTAGAAATTATTAAGTAGTACTCCCCAGAATTCCTATCCAGAGTATGCTGCTATCCACTCAGAAAGTAAATGACTATCAGGAACGAAGTAATCCTTTACTTCTTGTTTTGCTAAAAAGGAAAGAAAACTAGAAAGAATTAAATTAAAAAATTTTGTAGTATTTTTGCTTTCCTATAGCTGTATTAAGAAAGTTACACTTCATGTCATGCTTCAGGTTAATTTGAGTAATAAAAAAGGATCGGGTGAGATATCTATATAAAAATAAAAAACGGAAAATGGCTCAAATTAAGTTAATAAAAAAGTAAAGGACGAGATCAATTCAGAAGCCCTTTAGTATAGCAGACAGAATTCCATTGGTCTAATTCGGGACCTTTCGATTCCTTTTGACTCTATCTATCCTACAAAACCATCAAGATTAAAGAAGATCGAAGCAGTCCTTAGATTTATGTGTGAGACCCTAGAGGAGCCGTATGAGATTTGAATCTCACGTACGGTTCTGTAATAGCGATGATAACCGGGATCTTATCACCGACTAGAATTATCTAACAGTTTAAGTACAGTTGATATAGTTGAGGCACAGTCCAAATATGGTTTGTGGGGGTGGAATTTGTGGCGTCAACCTATAGGATTTCTCGTTTTTATAATTTCTTCTCTAGCCGAATGTGAAAGATTGCCTTTTGATTTACCAGAAGCAGAGGAAGAATTAGTAGCAGGTTATCAAACAGAATATTCGGGTATTAAATTTGGGTTATTTTATGTTGCTTCTTATCTAAATCTACTAGTTTCTTCATTATTTGTAACAGTTCTTTATTTGGGAGGCTGGAATTTCTCTATTCCGTACATACCTGTTCCTGACCTTTTTGAACTAAATGCAAAGTATGGAGTCTTTGTAACGACACTTGGCATTTTTATTACACTAGCAAAAAGTTTTTTGTTCTTGTTCATTTCTATCACAACAAGATGGACGTTACCTCGACTGAGAATGGACCAGTTATTAAATCTTGGATGGAAATTTCTTTTACCGATTTCTTTAGGTAATTTATTATTAACAACTTCTTCTCAACTCCTTTCACTATAATATAAAATATAAATCGAAACAAAATACTAGTAACGAGATTGATAACTTGTCCCAAACAAGAGAACGAAACCAAAAATTTTTATCTATATGTAGGATATGTTCCCTATGGTAACTGGGTTTCTGACTTATGGTCAACAAACAGTACGAGCGGCTAGGTACATTGGTCAAGGTTTTCTGATTACCTTATCCCATGCGAATCGTTTACCTGTAACTATTCAATACCCTTATGAAAAATTGATCACATCAGAACGTTTTCGTGGTCGAATCCACTTTGAATTCGATAAATGCATTGCTTGTGAGGTATGTGTTCGTGTATGTCCTATAGATCTACCTGTTGTAGATTGGAAATTGGAAACTGGTATTCGAAAGAAACGGTTGCTTAATTACAGTATTGATTTTGGAATCTGTATATTTTGTGGTAATTGCGTTGAATATTGCCCAACAAATTGTTTATCAATGACTGAAGAATATGAGCTTTCTATGTATGATCGTCATGAATTAAATTATAATCAAATTGCTTTAGGCCGTTTACCAATATCAATAATTGACGATTACACAATTCGAACTATCTTGAATTGGCCTCAATTCAATAAAAAAGAAATAGCTTAATCCTTTTTTAGTTTAGTACTTTTTCTTACTATGGTTGTTATCTAAATTTAACAGATATTTTTTCTTGGTGACTAGCTAACCTAAAAATAACAACTATTGATCTGATTGGTTCATGAAAAGTAAAAATTTACTTGGAATTTTCTTTTTTATTAATGGAATGATTTCAACTAGATTCGAGCTGACCTTTCAGCTAAAGAATTGCATTAGTCCACTAACTGTACCCACCTCAATTCGCATACCTTAGAATCGCATTCAACTAGGAACGTGCCCTAAATAGATCCACTTATACGTATTTTCTCCTGGTCAGTTCAATAAGATCATGAAAGAGCCCTATTTTTTATATATTTTTTTTTCATCGAATGGATTTACCCGGACCAATACATGATTTTCTTTTAGTTTTTTTTGGATCAGGTCTTATATTAGGAGGCCTAGGAGTGATATTATTTACCAATCCCATTTTTTCTGCCTTTTCTTTGGGCTTGGTTCTTGTTTGTATATCTTTATTCTATATTATAGCAAACTCTCAATTTGTAGCTTCTGCACAACTCCTTATTTACGTAGGGGCGATAAATGTTTTAATAATATTTGCTGTAATGTTCATCAATGGGTTAGAATATGACAAAAATTTGCGTCTTTTGACTCTTGGGGACGGAATGACTTTGGTAATTTGTACCAGTATTTTTGTTTTATTAATTACTACGATTCTAAATACGTCATGGTACGGAATTATTTGGACTACAAAATTAAACCAGATTCTAGAACAAGATTTAATAAATAATAGTCAACAAATCGGAATTCATTTATCAACAGATTTTTTTCTCCCATTTGAACTCATTTCAATAATTCTTTTAGTTGCTTTGATAGGTGCAATTGCCGTGGCCCGTCAATAAAATTTGCAATCTTTTCAAGTATCGCTTCAAATCAAACTTTATTCTGTTTCTCTTTTAGCGTATCCATTTCCATTCAATTGTGGTTTAATTGATGTATAATAGAAAAAATGGAATCTATGACTAACAGACTTCTTTGCTCTGTATTTGTTTGGTATATTCGAGTGAATGAAATTTGTGTTCATATTGAAATGAATCAAGATTGATAAGGAGTTGCTCAATGATGCTCGAACATGTACTTGTTTTGAGTGCCTATTTATTTTCTATCGGCATTTATGGATTAATCACAAGCCGAAATTTAGTTAGAGCTCTTATGTGTCTTGAACTTATATTGAATGCGGTTAATTTGAATTTCGTAACTTTTTCTGACCTTTTTGATAGTCGTCAACTAAAAGGAAACATTTTCTCTATTTTTGTTATAGCTATTGCAGCCGCTGAAGCAGCTATTGGACCGGCTATTGTTTCCGCAATTTATCGTAACCGAAAATCAACTCGTATTAATCAATCAAATTTGTTGAATAAGTAGTATTATTATTATAGAAATTGGAATAGTTATCAATTCAAATTAGATTACGGAGTATGTAGAATCTTCACAAATTTCATAAATCAAAGTAGTTTTGACCGCTTTTCTAAACCGACCCAGAAATAAACGGATTCGACAAATTCTGGTGAATCATTGATTCGTCTGGTCTTTGAATATGTAATTTATTTACATACAATACAGGGTTATACTAGATCGAAAATTTATGAGATTCAAAAGAAAAATAAGGTATAGATCCAATGTCACATTCAGTAAAGATTTATGATACATGTATAGGATGTACTCAATGTGTACGAGCCTGCCCCACAGATGTATTAGAAATGATACCTTGGGACGGGTGTAAAGCTAAACAAATAGCTTCCGCCCCAAGAACAGAGGACTGCGTTGGTTGTAAGAGATGCGAATCCGCCTGTCCAACCGATTTTTTGAGTGTTCGAGTTTATTTATGGCATGAAACAACTCGCAGTATGGGTCTAGCTTATTAATACGTTCCCGAAAACTCCACTTGAATCCTTTTCGTTTTTGTTTACCGACAAAAACCCGCGCTCGAAATTAAATATATATATTTCTTATTTTTTTCTTATTCGAGTACGGGTTTTTTAGTCCAAGTGTATTTTGTCTTTACCACGAATTATTTTCCTTGGTTAACCTTAATTGTAGTTTTACCTATATTTGCGGGTTCATTAATTTTCTTTCTCCCGCATAGGGGTAATAAGGTAATTAGGTGGTATACTATGTGTATATGTATTTTAGAATTCCTCCTAACAACCTATGTATTCTGTTATCATTTCCAACTAGACGATCCATTAATACAACTGGCCGAAGATTATAACTGGATTCACTTTTTTGATTTCCACTGGAGATTGGGAATAGACGGGCTTTCTATAGGTCCCGTTTTATTGACAGGATTCATTACGACTTTAGCCACCTTAGCGGCTTGGCCCGTTACTCGGGATTCCCGATTATTCCATTTCTTGATGTTAGCAATGTATAGTGGTCAAATAGGATTATTTTCTTCTCGAGACCTTTTACTTTTTTTTCTAATGTGGGAATTAGAATTAATTCCAGTTTATCTACTTTTATCCATATGGGGAGGAAAGAAACGTCTATACTCAGCTACAAAGTTTATTTTGTACACTGCAGCGGGTTCCGTTTTTTTGTTAGTGGGAGTTTTGGGTATCGGGTTATATGGTTCTAATGAACCAACATTAAATTTTGAAACATTAGGTAATCAATCGTATCCTGTAGCATTAGAAATACTATTCTATATTGGATTTCTTATTGCTTTTGCTGTTAAATCGCCGATTATACCTCTTCATACATGGTTACCGGATACCCATGGAGAAGCACATTATAGTACTTGTATGCTTTTAGCCGGAATCCTATTAAAAATGGGAGCATATGGGTTGGTTCGGATCAATATGGAATTATTACCTCATGCTCATTCGATATTTTCTCCTTGGTTGATGATAGTAGGCACAATACAAATAATCTATGCAGCTTCAGCATCTCCGGGGCAACGTAATTTAAAAAAAAGAATAGCCTATTCCTCGGTATCTCATATGGGTTTCATAATTATAGGAATTAGTTCTATAACGGATACTGGATTCAACGGAGCCATTTTACAAATAATCTCTCATGGATTTATTGGTGCTGCGCTTTTTTTCCTAGCAGGAACGAGTTATGATAGAATACGTGTTGTTTATCTCGATGAAATTGGCGGAATCGCCATTTCAATGCCAAAAATATTCACACTCTTCAGTACCTTTTCGATGGCTTCCCTCGCGTTACCGGGCATGAGTGGTTTTTTTGCCGAATTAATGGTATTTTTTGGAATAATTACCAGTCACAAATATTTTTTAATGGTAAAAGTCCTAATTACTTTTGGCATGGCAATTGGAATGATATTAACTCCTATTTATTTATTATCTATGTTACGCCAAATGTTTTATGGATATAAGTTATTAAATAATGCAAACTCTTCTTTTTTTGATTCGGGTCCGAGAGAGTTATTTGTCTCACTCGCTATCTTTTTACCAGTACTAGGTATTGGCATTTACCCGGATTTTGTTCTTTCGCTATCAGTTGATAAGGTAGAAGCTATTCTATATAATTTTTTTTATAGCTAGTTTTCATTTCCAAAAATTTTTACGTAACGCAAAAAACGGATTGGAACTTAAATCGAATAGGTTGACGTTTATGAGAACCGTTTGAATCAAGTAGTATAGCGATTCAAATGGTTCTCGACGAGGTGTGTTTCTTTTTATATGTATATGGGATAAACCCTGTCCTGTGGTTGTATTCGTCAGATTAAGTCCTTTCTTCAATTAACTTTAAGTGCTTTTTAATAGAAATGAACCATAACTATGTAATCCTATTCCTAATAAATTGACCCCAAAATAGCATATCCAAATTATAAGAAATCCTATAGAAGCTACAATTGCAGAATTTTCACTTTTTAAATTAATATTTGTTTTAATATGTAAATAAATCGCGAATATGGTCCAAGTAATAAATGCCCAAGTTTCTTTTGGGTCCCAATTCCAATATGATCCCCATGCTTCATTAGCCCATACTGCTCCTGAAAGGATACCTATGGTTAAAAAGATAAATCCTAGACTAATAACACGGGAACTCCAACGATCTAATTGTTCAATTAACTGGTATCTATAAAAATTTATAAGAGAAAAGAGATAGGTGCTTTGTAAAATATTGTTTTTTTTATTTACGTATTGAATCTTATCGATGAACAAAGACT